GCGATAAATCTGCGGCGGGCGGGCCTCGGCATAAATCACAGGCCAGAGGACTCAGGCCAAAAATGAGGCCTCGCAATATCGCCCTAAGTGAGTATTGTCAAATATGCTATTTATTATTCTTGTTAAATATGACACAACATGACCACTCTTTGTGAGCCTTTATAGTCTGTAAAATTATGACAGTTTGTTTTATTGCTGTCGGTTATAAAGAGGTATTTTATTTTTATTTATTGCTTAAGATAAGTACATGAGCCCTTGGCGTACCTGATTAATTATCAGTTGTAACGACCACCCATAATACATCAATAACTGATTCCCTTGTTCTGGCATAATTTTTTTCAATAATTGGAATAAAAATAAAACAAAAGTATATTCTTATAAAAATATTCTATTAAATTCAACAAATACTATAGAAAATAAACTCTTCGTGTATATTACAGTGCATTACGAACAAAATAATATTATTTACATGATTTACAAATAATCTCTCAAAAAAATCCTTTCGTGCAGTTATACGGATATTAAATTGGGTACTAACATAATTAACATACCTTATATAATAAAAATACACAATCATACACACAAAGAATTCATTAACACTTAAAATATTTAATATAAATTATTAAATTTTTAATAATTTCTCTTATTTTTTTTTCATAATATTAATATTAAAACCTAAATTGGAAATTAAACAATATAAATTCGTAAAAATAATAAAGAATTAATATTAATAATATTAATTTTCTTAATAAGTTAATAAATTATTAATTTTAATAATTATTTAAAAATTTAATATATATATATATATATATAATCTATTCATTAATAATTTTCTATTTATAAAAATTTTTACCGTTTTTAATAAATTTTATTATAAATAATAAAAATTAAAAATAAGCTAAGATAAGCTTTTGGGTTCATACCCCAACTATAAAGGAAATCCTTTTTTTTAAAAATTTAAATTTAAATTATTTATTTAATAAAGTGCCTGATTAAAGGATTATTCTGATAGGATAAATTAAGTAAAATAATTTTTACCTTTATTATATTTTATAGAATTAAACTATACCTAATAGTATCAAAAACTATTGTGCTTCTTACACTAAAATATATAATATTTTATTTTATTAATTTATATTTGAATTTTTAATTCATTTTTTATTATATTTATTTTTATTTATTATTATTTTAATTCAACAAAAATATTTTTTTTCTTTACATTAATTTTTAGAACTTTAATTTCAATTTCTTCTAACTCTTGATTAGGATGTTGAATTGGATTAGAAATTAATCTTTTAAGATTTATCCCCCTAATTTCTAATTCAAATAACTTACTATCAACAGAAGCCTCTTTGAAATATTTTATAACACAATCAATTGCTTCTATTAATTTTTTATTTTCTATCCTTATAAAAATAATTATATTAAAAAACTTTGAAATAAATTTTTTTTTATCAATTATAATTAATTCATCCATATTAATAAAAATAGGATCGGTTCCTTTCCATTTTTGATTCCCTAATATTGTTGAAGGATTATCCTGATTCAATAATTTTATTTTAATAACTTGACAAAAAATTACCCCTATAATTATTCTTTCTTATTATTTCAATAAAAATTTTCTTTTTATAATTATTTTAATAAATGTTATTGTTGGAGCTTTAGGGGGATTAAATCAAACCTCATTACGAAAACTTTTAGCTTTCTCTTCAATTAATAATCTTGGATGAATATTAATTTCAATTATAATTAGAGAAAACTTATGAATTTTTTATTTATTTATATATTCTTTTATAATTAGAATTATATGTTTTTTTTTTAATATATTAAATGTTTTTTACCTAAATCAATTGTTTATTAACAATTTAAATCCAATAATTAAAATTAATTTATTAATTAATTTTTTATCTTTAGGAGGATTACCCCCCTTTATTGGATTTTTTCCTAAATGAATTATTATTAATTTTTTAATTACTAATAATATATATTTAATAACATTAATCTTAATTATATCAAGATTAATTATATTATTTTTTTATATTCGTATTATTTATTCTTCTTTTATATTTAATTATTTTAAAATAAAATGATTTAAAATTTTTATTAAAAATAATAAAATTTTTATTATTAATTTTTTTTCTTTTTTTAGATTAACAGGAATAATTTTCAGAACTTTTGTTTATTTATAAATAAAATAATAAAGGTTTTAAGTTAATATAAACTAATAATCTTCAAAATTATTTATAAAGAAAATTATTCTTTAAGCCTTAGTAATTTTTAATATATACTCCTTAAAATTTGCAATTTTATATCATTAATAATGAATATAAGACTTTAGACTTTATATATATATATATATATATATATATAATAAAAGAGAAAATTCTCGTTAATAAATTTACAATTTATCGCTTAAAACTCAGCCATTTTATTTTATTCTTATTTTATTTTTTTAATTAGCGAAAATGACTTTATTCAACAAACCATAAAGATATTGGAACATTATATTTTATTTTTGGTATTTGAGCTGGTATAGTAGGAACTTCTTTAAGATTATTAATTCGAGCTGAATTAGGAAATCCTGGTTCTTTAATTGGTGATGACCAAATTTATAACACTATTGTAACAGCCCATGCTTTTATTATAATTTTTTTTATAGTTATACCTATTATAATTGGAGGATTTGGAAACTGATTAGTTCCTCTAATATTAGGAGCACCTGATATAGCTTTTCCTCGTATAAATAATATAAGTTTTTGACTTCTTCCACCTTCTTTAACCCTTTTAATTTCTAGAAGAATTGTAGAAAATGGAGCAGGAACCGGATGAACAGTTTACCCCCCACTTTCATCAAATATTGCCCATGGTGGAAGTTCTGTAGATTTAGCTATTTTTTCTCTTCATTTAGCAGGTATTTCATCAATTTTAGGAGCAATTAATTTTATTACAACAATTATTAATATACGATTAAATAATTTATCCTTTGATCAAATACCATTGTTTGTATGAGCTGTTGGTATTACTGCTTTCTTATTATTATTATCTCTTCCAGTATTAGCAGGAGCTATTACAATATTATTAACTGATCGAAATTTAAATACATCATTTTTTGACCCAGCTGGAGGAGGAGATCCTATTCTTTATCAACATTTATTTTGATTTTTCGGACATCCTGAAGTTTATATTTTAATTTTACCAGGATTTGGAATAATTTCTCATATTATCTCACAAGAAAGAGGTAAAAAGGAAACATTTGGTTGTTTAGGAATAATTTATGCTATACTTGCTATTGGATTATTAGGATTTATTGTATGAGCACATCATATATTTACAGTAGGTATAGATATTGATACTCGAGCTTATTTTACATCAGCAACAATAATTATTGCTGTTCCCACAGGAATTAAAATTTTTAGTTGATTAGCTACATTTCACGGTACTCAAATTAATTATTCTCCATCAATTTTATGAAGATTAGGATTTGTATTTTTATTTACAGTGGGAGGTTTAACAGGAGTTATTTTATCTAATTCATCTATTGATATCACCTTACATGATACATATTATGTTGTAGCTCATTTTCACTATGTTTTATCTATAGGAGCAGTATTTGCTATTATAGGAGGATTTATTCATTGATATCCTCTATTTACAGGATTATGTATAAACCCATTCTTATTAAAAATTCAATTTTTTATTATATTTATTGGTGTTAATTTAACTTTCTTCCCACAACATTTTTTAGGTTTAGCTGGAATACCTCGTCGTTATTCTGATTACCCAGATTCATATATCTCATGAAATATTATTTCATCATTAGGATCTTATATCTCATTATTAGCTGTAATATTCATATTAATTATTATTTGAGAATCTATAATTAATCAACGTATTGCTTTATTTTCATTAAATTTATCTTCATCTATTGAATGATATCAAAATCTTCCACCCGCTGAACATTCATATAATGAACTTCCTATTTTAAGAAATTTCTAATATGGCAGATTATATGTAATGGATTTAAACCCCATTTATAAAGGATTATCCTTTTTTTAGAAATAGCAACTTGATCAAACCTTAATTTACAAAATGGAGCATCACCATTAATAGAACAAATTATTTTCTTTCATGATCATACTTTAATTATCTTAATTATAATTACAATTTTAGTAGGTTATTTAATAATTAGTTTATTATTCAATAAATATATTAATCGATTTTTATTAGAAGGTCAAATAATTGAATTAATTTGAACTATTTTACCAGCAATTACTTTAATCTTTATTGCCCTTCCTTCTCTTCGACTACTTTATTTACTAGATGAATTAAATAATCCTTTAATTACTCTTAAATCAATCGGACATCAATGATATTGAAGTTATGAATATTCAGATTTTCATAATATTGAATTTGATTCTTATATAATCCCCTCTAATGAATTACAATCTAATAGTTTTCGATTATTAGATGTAGATAATCGAATTATTTTACCTATAAATAATCAAATTCGTATTATAGTTACAGCAACTGATGTTATTCACTCTTGAACTATTCCTTCCCTAGGTGTAAAAGTAGATGCCAATCCTGGACGTTTAAATCAAACTAATTTTTTTATTAATCGACCAGGAATTTTTTATGGTCAATGTTCAGAAATTTGTGGAGCTAATCATAGATTTATACCTATTGTAGTTGAAAGAATTTCAATTAAAAATTTTATTAATTGAATTAATAATTTTAATTCATTAGATGACTGAAAGCAAGTACTGGTCTCTTAAACCATTATATAGTAAATTAGCAATTACTTCTAATGAAATAATAAATTCAAAGAATTAGTTAAAAAATAACATAAATATGTCAAATTTAAATTATTGTATAATACATTATTCTTTTATACCACAAATAATACCAATTAATTGATTAATATCCTTTTTCTTTTTTTTACTTGTATTTTTAATTTTTAATATTATAAATTATTATATTTATAATGTTAATAAATCAAATAAAAATACTAATAAAATAAACTTTAAAATAAATAATCTTTATTGAAAATGATAAGTAATTTATTTTCAATTTTTGACCCTTCAACAAACTTATTTAATCTATCTTTAAACTGAATTAGTACATTTATAGGAATTATATTTATTCCTTATTCTTTTTGATTAATCCCTAATCGACATTATTTTCTTTGAAATTTTATTTTATCTAAACTTCATAATGAATTTAAAACTTTATTAAAAAATAATTATTTTCAAGGATCAACATTTATCTTTATTTCAATATTCTCATTTGTATTATTTAATAATTTTTTAGGTTTATTCCCATATATTTTCACTAGAACTAGTCATTTAACTTTATCTTTATCTATTTCCTTACCATTATGATTAAGATTTATAATTTATGGATGATTCAATAATTCCCAACATATATTTATTCACATAATTCCCCAAGGAACTCCAGCTGTATTAATACCTTTTATAGTATTAATTGAAACAATTAGAAATGTAATTCGTCCAGGTACTTTAGCAGTTCGATTAACTGCTAATATAATTGCAGGACATCTACTAATAACATTATTAAGAGGAACAGGTCCAAGAATAAATTATTATATAATTTTTTTCTTAGTTATTATTCAAATCCTTTTACTAATTTTAGAATCAGCAGTTGCGGTTATTCAATCCTATGTAATTGCTATTTTAAGAACACTTTATTCTAGAGAAGTAAATTAATGAAAACAACTTCTAATCATCCCTTTCATTTAGTAGATTATAGTCCTTGACCTTTAACAGGTGCTATTGGTGTTATAACCTTAGTTACAGGAATAGTTAAGTGATTCCATAATTTTAACATAAACTTATTAATTTTAGGTTATTTAATTGTTATTTTAACCATATATCAATGATGACGAGATGTTTGCCGAGAAGGAACATTACAAGGTAAACACACAATTTTAGTTACTAAAGGTCTTCGCTGAGGAATAATTTTATTTATTGTATCAGAAATTTTTTTTTTTTTATCTTTTTTTTGAGCTTTTTTCCATAGAAGTTTATCACCTAACATCGAAATTGGTGCAATATGACCTCCTATAAGAATTACCCCTTTTAATCCTTTTCAAATTCCTTTACTTAATACTATTATTTTAATTAGTTCTGGAGTATCTGTAACTTGAGCACATCATGCTTTAATAGAAAATAATAACTCTCAAACAACTCAAGGTTTATTTATTACTATTATCTTAGGAATTTATTTTACTATTTTACAAGCTTATGAATATTTTGAAGCTCCTTTTACTATTGCTGATAGAATTTATGGATCAACATTTTTTATAGCAACTGGATTTCATGGATTACATGTTATCATTGGTACATTATTTTTACTTATTTGCCTATTACGTCATTTAAATAATCATTTTTCAAAAAATCATCATTTTGGATTTGAAGCAGCAGCATGATATTGACATTTTGTAGATGTAGTTTGATTATTCCTTTATATTTCTATTTATTGATGAGGAAATTAATTTATTTATATAATATATTTAGTATATTTGACTTCCAATCAAAAAGTTTAATTTATTTTTAATATAAATAATTATTATTATATTTAATATTTTCTTATTAATTATACTTATTTCTAATATTATAATATTCCTATCTATTATCTTATCTAAAAAATCATTCTCAGATCGAGAAAAATCATCACCATTTGAATGTGGATTTGATCCTAAATCATCAGCTCGAATTCCTTTTTCTCTTCATTTTTTTTTAATTACAGTAATTTTTTTAATTTTTGATGTAGAAATTGCTTTAATTTTTCCTATTATTCCCTTATTTAATATAGTAAATTTTTTATTATGAACAAAAATTAATTTTTTTTTTATTTGTATTTTAACTATCGGATTATATCATGAATGAAATCAAAATATATTAAACTGAACTAATTAAATTAATATAATATATATATATATATATATATATAATTGATTAGGATTATAGTTTAAATAAAACTTTTGATTTGCATTCAAAAAATATTAATTTTTTAATTTATCTTAAAACTTTCAATAAACTCTCCTTTTAAAATAATTATAATTTATTTAAATAAGAAGCAATATTTTGCATTTAATTTCGACTTAAAAGAAAGAGTTTAAATAACTCCTTATTTATAAATAAATTATTTATATTTATTAATTGAAACCAAAAAGAGGTATATCACTGTTAATGATAAAATTGAATTATAAATTCCAATTAAAATTATAAACTATTAATTTAAAATTTAATAAGAAATATAAAGATTAAAATTAAGCTGCTAACTTTATTTTTAGTGGTTAAATTCCATTAATATTTCTACTTATTTTATTTATATAGTTTAAAAAAAACTTTACATTTTCATTGTAAAAATAAAAAATTAATTTTTTATAAATAATAAAAAATTTAAATATTTAAAGATAAATTTATCTCCCTAATATCTTCAATATTATACTCTTATTATAAGCTATTTAAATAAATATTTAAATTATTATTAATATTATTAAACTAATTAATATTCATAAAATAAATCTAAATAAATAAATTTTTAAATTATTTATTTGAAAAAAATTATAAAAAATAGAATATTTTTTAATAATCATCATTAAACCTCAACCACTATATAACTCATTTCAACCTATATCAACAATTTTTAATAAATTTTGACCAAAATTAAGAAAATAATATCTAACACCATAAGTTGAAAGATTAGGTATAAATCACATCAAACATAAAAAACTTCTTAAATTATATGTTTTTAAAAACTTATTTAATGAATAAATTTTTATATTTCTAATCAAATACCCTAATACTCCTCCAATTAATCTTACATAAATTACTATTATTTTTAAATTAAAAGGTAAATAAATTATATAAGGATAAGAAAAAATCATTCAACTTAAAAAACTTCCTCTTACTACTCTTATAAATAATAAAACAAATATTCTTTTTAATATTACATAATCTTCATCATATAAATTATAAACTCTTAATAAATTATAATCCATAATTATTAAATATATAATTAAACGAATAGTATAAAATATTGTTAAACCTGTAGAAATATAATATAAAAAAAAAACTAATAAATTCAAGCTTCTAAAACTAACTAATTCTAAAATTAAATCCTTAGAATAAAAACCAGCTAAAAAAGGAATACCACATAAAGCTATATTTGAAATATTTAAACATAAAGAAGTTAAAGGAACATAATATCTTAAACCCCCTATATAACGAATATCTTGTATATCATTTATTATATGAATAATTACACCAGCACATATAAATAATAAAGCCTTAAATATAGCATGAGTTAATAAATGAAAAAAAGCTAAATTGGGTAAACCTATACTTAAAATACTTATTATTAAACCTAATTGTCTTAAAGTAGATAAAGCAATAATTTTCTTTAAATCAAACTCATAATTAGCTCTAATTCCTGCTATAAATATAGTCAAACCTGATAATAATAATAAAATTTTAAGAAAAAAAGTATTAACTAATAACAAATTAAAACGAATCAATAAATAAACTCCAGCTGTAACTAAAGTCGAAGAATGAACTAATGCAGAAACAGGAGTTGGAGCTGCTATAGCAGCTGGTAATCATGAACTAAAAGGAATTTGAGCTCTTTTAGTCATAGCAGCTATAATAATTATAGTTCTAATTATTATTATTTCTCAATCATTATTTATAAATTCTAAATAAAAAATATAATTTCAACTCCCATAATTTATTATTCAAGAAATTACTATTAAAATTAAAACATCACCAATTCGATTAGATAAAGCTGTTAATATACCAGCATTATAAGATTTTAAATTTTGATAATAAATTACTAATAAGTATGAAACTAACCCTAACCCATCTCAACCTAATAAAATTCTAATAATATTAGGACTAATAATTAATAATATTATAGAAGTAACAAATAATAATACTAAAATAATAAATCGACTTAAATTTAATTCAGATCTTATATATCTTTTTCTATAATAAATTACTACAGAAGAAATTAAAAAAACAAATATTATAAACAATAAAGATATTCAATCTAATAAAATTGATATAACAATTCTTATAGAATTAAAAGAAATAATCTCCCACTCCATAAAAATTACCATATCATTTATAATAAAATATATTATAAAAAAAAAATTTAATATTCTTATTATTATCAAAAAAAAAAAAGAAATAAAACAAATAGAATATTTAATATTATTTATAATTTAAAATGAAATTTATTCATATTTTTGATACCACAAATCAATATTTTAATTAAATTATTTAAATAAAATCAAATTATTCTATAATCAATCTTAATCACTATAATATTTAAAGGAACTCAATGTAACATTAATATTAAATATTCACGAGAAACTCCAGTATAATATCTATAAACACCAAAATAATATTTTCCATGTTGAATATAAGAATATAAATATAAACTATATCCAGCTCTAAAAAAAGAAATTAATATCAATATAATTATAGAAATTCAAGATCATCTCATTAATCTATTAATTAATCTAATTTCACCTATTAAATTTAAACTAGGAGGAGCTGCTATATTAGAAGATATTAATAAAAATCACCATAATCTTATAGAAGGTATAAAATTTATTATTCCTTTATTAATATATAATCTCCGACTATGTAAACGTTCATATCTAATATTAGCTAAACAAAATATACCAGAAGAACATAAACCATGCCCAATTATTATAATATAAGAACCTAAAAATCCTCAATAATTTATAATTATAATCCCTCTAATAACTATTCTTATATGTGCTACTGAAGAATAAGCAATTAAAGATTTAATATCTACTTGACAAAAGCATTTTAAACTAATATAAAAACCTCCAATTAATCTAATTACAATTCTAATATAATTTAATTTTAAATTAATTTGTTGTAAAAAAATTATTAATCGTATTAATCCATATCCACCTAACTTTAACATAATTCCAGCTAAAATTATAGAACCAGAAACTGGAGCTTCAACATGAGCTTTTGGTAATCATAAATGAACAAAATATATGGGTATTTTAACAAGAAAAGCTATAATTATACAAAAATATAATAAATACATATTTATGTTTAAAAATTTTAAAAAATAAATTATTATTCTATTTATTTCATTAAAAATATAAAAAATTCCAATTAATAAAGGTAAAGATACAAATAAAGTATAAAATAATAAATATATTCCAGCCTTAATTCGTTCAGGTTGATACCCCCACCCAATAATTAACATTAAAGTAGGAATTAAACTACCTTCAAAAAATAAATAAAATAAAAATATATTCATAACAGAAAAAGTTAAATATAATATAATCAATAAAAAAATAACATTAAATAAAAAAAAATTTACATAAAACCCTGATTTATAAATTATCTCTCTTGATATAATTATTAAAACAGAAATTCAAATAGTTAATAAAATTAAACCATAAGATATAATATCACAAGATATTATATATCTTAAATTACAAAATAAATTAAAATTTATTCTTAAATTTATAAACATAAATATTATTAAAAATATTAATATTTGAACCATTCAAAATATATTTTTTATAAAACAAAAAGGAATTAAAAAAATTATTATTATTAAAAACTTTATCATTTTATTCTATCTATTTTATAATATATTAAATCCTTGAAAATAATCATTCCCATGAGTTCGAATTATAGAAACTAAAATAGATAAACCTAAAGCACCTTCACAAACAGAAAATACTAAAAAAACTATCAATAAATATATTTCAAAATTAATATGTCTTAAAAAAACTAATAAAAAAAAAAAAATTCTCAATACAATAAATTCTAATCTCAATAAAACAATTAATAAATGTTTATGTTTTAAAACAAAAATTAAATTTCCAATAATAAATATTAAAATAAACACAAATCACATTCAGATATTCATTATCATTATTTTTTTTGTTTTTATAGTTTAAAATAAAACATTGGTCTTGTAAATCAAAAATAAGTAAATTACTTTAAAAACTTCAAAGAAAAAGAATTTCTTTATCAATAATCTCCAAAATTATTATTTTTATTAAACTATTCTTTGATTTGATATAACAAAAATATTATTATCATTTTTTATTATTATTATTTCAATTTTTATAAACTTTTTAAATAACCCTTTATCTATAGGATTAATAATTTTATTTCAAACATTACTAATTTGTTTACTATCAGGAATATTAATTAAAACTTATTGATTTTCTTATATTTTATTTTTAACCTTTTTAGGAGGTTTATTAGTTTTATTTATTTATGTGTCAAGAATTGCTTCAAATGAATTATTTAAACCTTCTTTTAAATTAAAATTAATGTTTTTTTTCTCTATTAGATTTCTATTATTAATTTTATTATATTATAAAAATAATTTATTTTGAATAAATTTTTCTTTTAATGCAGATATAGAAATCTTTGAAAATTTAAATTTATTTTTTAATAATGAAAATAAAATCAATTTAAATAAACTATATAATAATCAAACTTTTATAATTATAATAATATTAATTATTTACTTATTTATTACATTAATTAGTGTAGTTAAAATTACCAATATTTTTTATGGACCATTACGATCTAATTTTTAAAATAACAAATAATGACAAATCAAAATTTTAGACTTTTACGTAAAACTCACCCAATTATTAAAATTATAAATGGATCTTTAATTGATTTACCTTCACCTTCAAATATTTCATATTGATGAAATTTCGGATCTTTATTAGCTTTATGTTTAATTATCCAAATTGTAACAGGCTTATTTTTAACTATATATTATACAGCTAATATTGAATTAGCTTTTTATAGAGTAAATTACATTTGTCGAAATGTTAATTATGGATGATTAATTCGAACCCTTCATGCTAATGGAGCATCATTTTTTTTTATTTGTATTTATTTACATATTGGACGAGGAATTTATTATGAATCTTTTAATTTAAAAAATACATGAATAGTAGGAGTAATTATTCTATTTTTATTAATAGCTACAGCTTTTATAGGATATGTTTTACCCTGAGGACAAATATCTTTTTGAGGGGCAACAGTAATTACTAATCTTTTATCAGCAATCCCATATCTTGGAACTATACTAGTAAATTGAATTTGAGGAGGATTTGCTGTAGATAATGCAACATTAACCCGATTTTATACATTTCATTTTTTATTACCATTTATTATTTTAATAATAACTATAATTCATCTATTATTTCTTCATCAAACAGGATCTAATAACCCTTTAGGATTAAATAGTAACTATGATAAAATCCCCTTTCACCCCTTCTTTACTTTTAAGGATTTAATTGGAGCAATCATATTATTATTTTTTCTTATTATATTAACTTTAACAAATCCATATTTATTAGGAGATCCAGATAATTTTATCCCAGCAAATCCTCTTGTAACACCAGTACATATTCAACCAGAATGATATTTTTTATTTGCTTATGCCATTTTACGATCAATTCCTAATAAATTAGGAGGTGTAGTAGCTTTAATTATATCAATTTTAATTTTAATTATTCTTCCTTTTACATTTAACAAAAAAATTCAAGGTATTCAATTTTATCCAATTAATCAATTACTATTTTGATCTTTAGTAACAATAATTATTTTATTAACTTGAATTGGAGCACGACCAGTAGAAGATCCTTATATTATCACTGGACAACTATTAACTATTTTTTATTTCTCATATTTTATTATTAATCCCTTAACTAATAAATATTGAGATAACTTAATTTTTAATTAAATTAATGAGCTTGTTTAAGCATTTGTTTTGAAAACTTAAGAAAGAATTTTCATTATTCTATTAATTTAAATTATACAAATATCATATTTTTATACTAAATAAAATTAAATATTATATTAAAAAAATTTTTAAACCTAAAAAAAATAATAAAAAATTTAATGAAACTGGTAAATAACTTTTTCAAGCTAAATATATTAACTTATCATAACGATATCGAGGTAATGTACCCCGAACTCAAATAAATAAAAAAGAAATAAAAACCAATTTTAAATAAAAAATGATAGTTAAATCAAAACCTCCTATATAAATAAGAACAAATAATAAACTTATAAATAAAATTCTAGAATATTCAGCTAAAAAAATTAATGCAAATCCTCCTCTTCTATATTCAACATTAAATCCAGATACTAATTCTCTTTCCCCCTCAGCAAAATCAAAGGGAGTACGGTTTGTTTCAGCTAATATTGATCTAATTCAACATAATCTTAAAGGAAATATTATTAAACCAAATCAAACTATACTTTGATATAAATTAAAATATAATAAATTAAAATCCATAATTATAATAATTCTACTTAATAAAATTATAGCTAATCTAACTTCATATGAAATAGTTTGAGCTACAGCTCGCAATCCTCCTAATAAAGCATAATTAGAATTTGAAGATCAACCTGCCACTATTACTGTATATACCCCCAATCTTATACAACATAAAATAAATAAAATACCTAAATTAAAACTAATTAAATTAAAAAAATAAGGAATAACTATTCAAATTAATAAAGATAAAATAAAACCAACAACAGGAGAAAAATAATATATAACATAATTAGAAAAATTAGGATAAATCTGTTCCTTAGTAAATAATTTAATAGCATCAGAAAAAGGCTGTAAAATCCCTATTAACCCTAACTTATTAGGACCTTTACGAATTTGAATATAACCTAAAACTTTTCGCTCTAGTAAAGTTAAAAAAGCAACTCCTACTAAAACCCCAATAATTAAAATTAATAAACCAATAAAAATTAAATAAATATCATATAATAAAATTACTATCTATATAATTAAATTATATATTTATGACTTCTAAAATCATTACATTTTTCTGCCAAAATAGTAATTTAACTATACTTAAAATATTAATCTTAAAATATTTATTAATAATATTCAAAAAAAGTAAATTTAATTTAAATACTTAATCCTTTCGTACTAAAGTATTCTTTTTCTTAAAAGATAGAAACCAACCTGGCTCACACCGGTTTGAACTCAGATCATGTAAGATTTTAATGATCGAACAGATCAAAAATTTTAAACTTCTGCATTTAAACTTTATCTTAATCCAACATCGAGGTCGCAAACTCTTTTTTTTATTTGAACTAAAAAAAAAAATTACGCTGTTATCCCTAAGGTAATTTTTTCTTATAATCAATAAAATTGGATCAAATAACCACTTATTTATGTTTTATTATTAAAAAAAGTTTTTTATATTTTTCTATCACCCCAACAAAATATAAATTCATATTTAAATTAATAATTTATAAATAATCTTTAATAAAAATTTATATAAAACTCTATAGGGTCTTCTCGTCTTTTTAATTTATTTTAGCTTTTTAACTAAAAAATTAAATTCTATAATTTATTTTAGAGACAGCTTATATTTCATCCAATCTTTCATACAAGTCACCAATTAAATGACTAATGATTATGCTACCTTTGTACAGTCAAAATACTGCAGCCCTTTAATTTTAAATCAGTGGGCAGATTAGACTTTATATTATTTTCAAAAAGACATGTTTTTGATAAACAAGTGAATATATATATTTGCCGAATTCCTTTTAAATAATTATCTTAAATTAAATTATTCTTATTTATAAATTATATATATATATATATATATACATATTATATACTAATTTTATCATTATAATTAATTTTTTAAAATTAAAAATTATTTTCTTATATAAAATATAAATTTTTATTAAATTTTATTTTATTTAAAATTATTTATAATAAATTATAATTAATTAACAATATAAATTATATAAATTTTAAAAATAAAACCAATTAATTATATAAATTTAATTTAAAGCTTATCCCTTAAAATATAAAATTAATTAATTATTTAATTAATTAATTAATTAAATAATTAATTAATTCAAAATTAAATTTTTTTCTAAAAAAACTAGATATATTTAAGAACGATTAACATTTCATTTCCAATTAATTATTTAAAATATTTATACTACAATAACTTTTATAATTAATTAGCTCTCTTAAATTCGAGAATTTTTTAACAAAAAATATTTTTTAATAAACTCTGATACACAAGATACATTAAATAACAATTACTTTTAAATTAATTAATTTTCTAATATTTCAAATTTCTTTTACAATACTAATTCACTATAAATTTTTAAATTTTTTCTATTAATATACTTTAACCCCCATTAAAATAATTAATTTTTTTTTTAAAAATTTTTTTATTATTTTTACTTTATTAATTTTTACTTATCAAATTAATTAAAAATTTAATACCTTTTCAATGTAAATGAAATACTCTAACAAGCTCTAATTTGTCTTTCTAGAAACACTTTCCAGTACCTCTACTTTGTTACGACTTATTTCAATTTTTATTATTATATGAAAGCGACGGGCAATATGTACATATTTTAATTTATAATCATTTTATTAAATTAAATAAAATTACATTTAAATCCACTTTCAATTAATTTTTTCAAATTAATATCCATTTAAATAAATTTATTGTAATCCATTATATTCTTAATTATATTCTGCATCTTGATTTGATTTAATTTAATATTATAAATTTTAAATATTATTATTATTATAAAATATTTTTTTAACAACGATATACAAAATTATAAATTAAGTAAATTTATTCGTGGATTATCAATTATTAAACAGATTCCTCTAAATGAACTAAAATACCGCCAAATTATTTAAGTTTCAATAAATAATTATTTACTATTTTAGTATTATTATTTTAAATTTTAATAATAGGGTATCTAATCCTAGTTTTTTATAAAATTTATTAAATCATAAATATTAAAATAAAATTTAATTAAATTAAAATTTCACCTAATAATTTAAAATTTAAATTATAATAAATTTATATTTATTAAATAACTAAAAAAATTTAATTTAACTTTTGTTTAACCGCAACTGCTGGCACAAAATTTGTTATTAATTTTAATATTACTAAATCTTAATTTCTTATATTTTTAATATTAATTACTACTCTACAAATATAAACTTATTATTAAAATAAATTAAAATTAATACCAAAATTTATATGTAAAATAAATTTTAAATAAATTTCTAAAACTATAATTGTTCATAATCAACCGAAGTAATAACATGACAGAATGACAATGACTGATTGGAACCATAGAGAAGAATATGAAACAGAATGGAGGGTAAATATCTCTTTAATTCTTCATTGTTCACGGCTTCCATAATCCTCTCACTAATGTTATAACAAGGAGCAAATTATGCTAATTTACTTTCGAAGAAAATCGAAAATGTCATGGGAAATGGCCATTATCTATTATGTAACATGATCAGGAAATCTCCAACCATCATCTACGAGTCGGGAGGGATTAGGCCGGCAACGCACTTGTAACTCCTTCGGTGTTGCGGGTGTCCATGAACAACGGTAATTGCTTACCGTCAGGTGAACCGATTGGTCGTTTTGCACGATATGTCGTAAAAAGTATGACAAATAATACTAACTCAAACACGATCCTTACATCTTTTGTTGTTTCTCTACACATAACACAGCACAGCTCATGTAACTTCGTAATTCAGCAAACATTAAACATAGATAAACATCTTGCAATTATTTTT